CAAGGAATAGTTTAAAAGAATATCAGCTTTGGGTGCTGATGGTGGGGCACTTGCTTCTTCCTTGATGTCTTAGGGAGATGTAAGTCTCCGGCTCTGGTTTACAAGACCAGTGTATTAATTATACTACTAAGGCTCTATTCTTCATTTTAAAAGTTGATTTTCAATTATACTTGTGATAGGTATAATTAAGAGGATTAATAGAAAGTAGATAATGGAGGCTAATTGGCCGATTACTACGAATGGGTGTTCGACTGGTTGGCCTCCAATTCAGGTTAGTGTGGCTAGGTCTGCTACTAGAATTCAGAATATACATTGACTTATTGGTCGAAATATTATGCTTCGTTGCTTGGCTGTATGGAGGAGTGGGATAATTATCAGGATTGCGATTGATAAGACAAGTGCTATAACTCCTCCAAGTTTATTAGGAATTGATCGTAGGATTGCATAGGCAAATAGGAAATATCACTCTGGTTTAATGTGAGGTGGTGTGTTGAGAGGGTTTGCGGGGATATAGTTGTCTGGGTCTCCTAGTATGTCTGGAGTAAATAGAACTAGGGAGGATAGGGTAGTAATTATGATTAAGGCTCCTAGAATATCTTTGATAGTATAATAGGGGTGAAAGGGAATTTTGTCCGTGTCTGAGTTTAATCCGGACGGGTTATTTGAACCGGTTTCGTGTAAGAATAAGAGATGTACTCCTGCGAGTGCAGCTACAATGAAGGGAAGAATAAAGTGGAAAGCGAAGAAGCGGGTTAAAGTGGCTTTATCAACAGAGAAACCGCCTCAGATTCATTCTACGAGATTAGTACCGATATAGGGGATAGCTGAAAGTAGATTGGTAATGACTGTTGCTCCTCAGAATGATATTTGACCTCAAGGGAGTACGTAACCTATGAAAGCAGTAGCTATGACTGCAAATAAAAGTAGAACACCAATGTTTCATGTTTCAAGGAATATATAGGAGCCATAGTAAAGTCCTCGTCCTACATGGAGAAATAGGCAAATGAAGAATATAGAGGCTCCATTGGCGTGTAGATATCGAATTAGTCAACCATAATTTACATCTCGGCAGATATGTGTGACGGAGGAGAAAGCTGTTAAGGTATCTGATGTGTAGTGTATGGCTAAAAATAGTCCGGTTAGGATTTGTGTAATTAAACAAATTCCTAGTAAGGAGCCAAAGTTTCATCACGACGAGATATTTGAGGGTGCTGGGAGGTCAATAAAAGAGCTGTTAACTATCTTTATTAGTGGATGAGTTTTTCGAATGTTATTCATAAAGTTTCTGTAGTTGAAGAACAACGATGATTTTTCATGTCATAGGTCGTGGTTGAGTCCATGTGGAAATTATGATGACATATATTGTGACTATTTTGAGTACTATTTTTGTAGTTAGTTTTGTAGGGTTTTCTACAAAGCCCTCACCAATTTATGGGGGTGTTGGATTGATTATTAGCGGGGGGATTGGTTGTGGAATTGTGTTGAATTATGGTGGTTCGTTCTTAGGACTAATAGTATTTTTAATTTATTTGGGGGGAATGTTGGTTGTATTTGGTTATACTACGGCAATAGCTATAGAGGAATATCCTGAGGTGTGGTCTTCTAATACTACTGTTCTTTTAACATTAATTATGGGTATTATAGGGGAATTATTATTAATTATTTATACAACGCTAGAGGAAGATATTAAGTTGGAAATTGTATTAAATTTTCATGGAGAAGGGGATTGATATCTTTACGATACTGGTGATACAGGATTTTTTAGTGAAGAGCCTATAAGTATTGCGGCACTATATAGTTACGGGTTTTGGCTTGTAATTGTGTCAGGGTGATCTTTGGTTACATGTATTGTGGTAGTTATAGAAATTACGCGAGGGAATTAAGGATTAAAAGGCTGATTAAGAGAGTGATTGTAAAAGAGAGGAAATAAGATTTAATAAGTCCTTTTTGACTAGAAACTGCAGTAGAGTAGATTTTTTGAATGTTAGAGATAAGTTTGGGTAGTGATATCTCAATTCAAGTTAAGTCTAGAACTATTGAGGCTAGCGTTTGGCTTGTTAGTAAGCTGGTAAATGGGATAAGGCGGTGAATTGTGATAGGGAAATAACCAAGCATATTTGAGAAATTATAGTGGTTTTGAGTTGGGGATAGTTTTAAGTTTTGTGTTAATATACTAAGTTCTAAAGCTAGAATAAAGCCTGTTAGAGTAATTAGTAGGGCGGTGAGTTTTAAGTATGTTGGTATGGTTATTTGTGGTGTTGTTATTGGTGGTAAATTTAGTGAAATTAAAAATCCAGCAAAAATACTTCCAATTAAAAGACGTTTAATAGGATTAATTAGGAGGGGATTATTTTCGTTAATCAAGGTTAAAGCATTAAATCGTGGTTGTCCAAGTAACACATAGTATAAGATGCGTGTACTGTAGACGGCTGTCAGGGTGGTTGCAATTAGTGTAATTAGAAGGGCTCAGGCGTTGGTATACGACGTATTAGCAGTTTCGATAATTAGGTCTTTTGAGTAGAAGCCTGTTAAGAATGGGGTACCTGTTAATGCTAAGCTTCCAGTAATAAGGGCTGTAGTGGTGAATGGTATAGCTTTGAATAAACCGCCTATTTTTCGAATGTCCTGTTCGTCATTTAGATTATGGATGATTGAGCCGGAACATATGAATAATATGGCTTTAAAGAATGCATGGGTGCAGATGTGTAGGAATGCTAGGTGTGGTTGGTTGATACCAATTGTTACTATTATTAGGCCTAGCTGACTGGATGTTGAGAAGGCTACAATTTTTTTAATATCATTTTGGGTAAGAGCGCAGATAGCTGCAAATAGTGTTGTTAGTGCACCTAATACTAAGATTAATATTTTAGCTAATTCGTTATTCTCTACTAAAGGATAAAATCGAATTAGGAGGAAAACACCGGCAACAACCATAGTGCTTGAGTGAAGTAATGCTGAAACAGGTGTTGGACCTTCTATTGCAGAAGGTAGTCAAGGGTGTAGTCCAAATTGGGCTGATTTTCCTGTAGCAGCTAGGATTAAACCTAATAATGGTAAATTATTATTTTTGCTTTCAGTTATTAGGATTTGGTGTAATTCTCAAGAATTTGAATAGGTTATAAATCATGCTATTGCTAGGATAAAACCAACATCGCCGATACGGTTATAAAGAATAGCTTGTAAGGCGGCAGTGTTTGCGTCTGTACGGCCATACCATCATCCAATTAGAAGAAATGATATAATTCCAACTCCTTCTCAACCGATAAATAATTGGAATAAATTATTAGCGGTAACTAGAATTATTATTGTAATTAAGAATATTAGAAGGTATTTAAAAAATCGGTTGATGTTGGGGTCTGAATGTATATATCATATGGAGAATTCTATAATTGATCAAGTAACAAATAAAGCTACTGGCGTGAAAAGTAGTGAAAAGTAATCTAGTTTAAAGTTTATAGTCAATTTTATTGTTTGAAGAGTTATTCAATGTCAGTTAGAGATAATTGCTTCGTGGCCAGAATTAATAAATAAGAGAGTAGGAATTAAGTTAATAAAGAATGCGTATGAAATGGCTGTTTTCACATAATAAGGGTATTTATTAGTTTTATAGACAGGTAAGAAAGCTATTATTACTGGTAGTAATAATACTAATAATGAGGTTAATATGAAAGTTGAGAAGCAGTTTATTACTTTTATTTGGAGTTGCACCAAATTTTTGGTTCCTAAGACCAACGGATTACTTCTATCCTTTAAAAGTGAAAAAGCCATGCGTTTAAGCATGGAAGCATGAATTAGCAGTTCTTGCAGTCTTTTTCGGTAAATAAGAAGATATTAACTTCTATTATTAGATTCACAATCTAATGTTTTTATTAAACTATATTTACAAAATGTAGGTCCTAGGATAAGTTTAGGATTAAATGTAAGAAGAGTTAGGGGTAAAATGTGTAGGGTCATTAGAGCATTTTCTCGTGTGAATGATGGATTGATTGTTTGGACGTGTTGAGAATATTTCCCTCGTTGTGTTAAAATTAGTATATATAAAGAGTATAGGGCTGTAATTACTACGTTTAATCCTGTTAATAATATTGTAATGTATGATCAGGAAAAGGAGGAGAGGATAATAAATAACTCACCAATTAAGTTAATTGTTGGTGGCAGTGCAAGATTAGTTAAACTGCCTAGAAGTCATCAGGTAGCTATAATTGGTAAAATTGTCTGTAAACCCCGGGCTAAGATTATAGTACGACTGTGGATGCGTTCATAGTTAGTGTTAGCTAAACAAAATAGTATGGATGAAGTTAAACCATGGGCAATTATTAAGGCTGTTGCTCCTATGAAGCTTCAGGGAGTTTGAATAAGAATTGCTACAATTACTAGGGCCATATGGCTTACGGAAGAATAGGCAATGAGGGATTTAAGGTCTGTTTGACGTAAGCAGATAGAGCTAGTTATAAGTATTCCTCATAAAGAAAGAGTTAAAAAAGGATATAGTATAAATTCTGTTAAGGGATCAAGTAAAGTTGTAATACGCATTATACCATAGCTTCCAAGTTTTAGGAGTACTGCTGCTAGTACTATTGAGCCGGCAACAGGGGCTTCAACATGGGCTTTTGGTAGCCACAAGTGAAGCCCATATAATGGTATTTTTACTAGGAATGCTATTATACATGCTAATCATAAAAAGTCGTTTGATCAAGAGTTTAGAATGTTTTGAGTTCAGACATGGGTAATGGAAATATTAAGCGTGCCCAGTAGATTTTGAATATATACAAGAGCAACTAATAAGGGGAGAGAGCCAATTAGTGTATAGAATAAAAAGTATAGTCCAGCATTTAAACGCTCTGTTTGGTTACCTCAACGGGTAATGAGGATTAGGGTAGGGACAAGGGTGGCTTCAAATAAAATGTAGAATAAGATTAGTTCTGTAGCAGAAAATGTTATAATGAGAAAAATTTGAAGTAAAATTAGTATTGAAATATATGTTTTTTTCCGTGCCTCTGTTTCATTTATGAGGTGGTTTTGGCTGGCAATAATTATTAGTGGTAAGAGTCATGTTGTTAGTGTAAGGAGAGGAGTGGAAAGGGAGTCAGAATAAAAAGTACTAGAAAAGTAAAGGGCGTTACTATCTGGCTGATGAAAGAGGTTTAAGGTTGTTAGAGCAATTAATAAGCTATAAAGGGTTGTATTGATTCAGATGTTCTTTTTATTGCTTAACCAGGTGAGGGGAATTATTATAATAGAAGGGACAATAAGTTTTAACATTGTAATAAATTTAGGTTTTGGACAAAATCGGCACCGTATGTATTTGATACTATAACTAATAGTGACAAGCCAACGGCTGCTTCGCATGCAGCAAATACTAGAAGTACAATTGGTAATATACTTGCTAGTGTAAAGTGTGTAATTAAAATTGTTATTGCCCCTAGAGTAAAAAGTGATAATATTATTCCTTCTAAACATAGCAGAGATGATATTAGATGTGTTCGATATATTAAAAGTCCTAATATAGAAATGGAAAATGCGAGGGCGGCATTTATGTAGACTAGAGACATTTGATAATTATGAAATTTATCATAATTTAATGAGTCGAAATCATTTGTTTTTATTAAACTAATTATCATATTCGGTTCATTCAAGGCCTTGATGTAGTCATTCATAGGCTAGACTTATAGCGAGTAAAAAAATAAGGGCTAGGGCCATAATAGTTATTATATTTAAATTATTTGTTTGAGAAGCTCACGGAAGGGGAAGAAGTAGAGCAATTTCTAGATCGAATAACAGAAATGTGATAGCAATAAGGAAGAATTTTATAGAAAAAGGGAGGCGTGCGGAGCCTATTGGATCAAATCCACATTCATAGGGACTTGCTTTTTCTGAATAGATATTTAACTGGGGCAATCAAAATGCGATTGTTACAAGTAATGAAGCTAATAAAATATTTGTTATTAAGGCAAGGAATATATTGATTACTCTCTCTCGGGTTATACCGAGGCTAATTGATTGGAAGTCAATTGTACTAGTAATACTAAGAGAGTATGAGCCTCATCAGTAAATTGATACATATAAGAATAGTCAAACTACATCTACGAAGTGTCAGTATCATGCTGCTGCTTCAAAGCCAAAGTGGTGTTTTGATGTAAAATGGAAGTTGAGTTGTCGTAGGAGACAAATTGTCAGGAATGTTGAACCAATGATGACGTGGAAACCATGGAATCCTGTAGATATAAAAAATGTAGAGCCGTAAACACCGTCTGAGATAGTAAATGGTGCTTCGTAATATTCTGCTGCTTGTAGTAAGGTGAAATATACCCCTAAGGCGATTGTAATAAGAAGGGCTTGGATTATATGTTTTCGATTTCCTTCTATTAAGCTATGGTGGGCTCAGGTGATGGAGACGCCTGAAGCTAATAGGACGGATGTATTAAGTAGGGGGACTTCTAATGGATTTAAGGGTTTAATACCGGCAGGAGGTCAATATCCTCCAAGTTCATGTGTAGGGGCTAGGCTTGAGTGGTAAAAGGCTCAGAAGAATCCAGCAAAGAAAAATACTTCTGATACGATGAAAAGGATTATTCCATAGCGTAAACCCTTTTGAACAATTGGCGTGTGATGGCCTTGAAAGGTTCCTTCTCGGATTACATCACGTCATCATTGATATATAGTAAGTATATTACCTAATAATCCTAATATAATAAGATTAGTTGAGTTAAAATGAAATCATATTACTAGGCCAGATGTTAAAAGTAAAGCGGATAGAGCACCAGTCAGTGGTCAGGGGCTGGGATTGACTATATGGTAAGCATGAGTTTGGTGGGTCATTAGGTGTTATCATGCAGATAAAGACTGACTAGTAATGTAAAAACATAAGCTTGAATTAGGGCTACTGCAAATTCAAGGATAGTTAATATCATTAGAATAATAAATGTAATGAGTGCGGTAGTTGGGCTGATATTTGAGAGTACTAGTGTGGCGCCTCCAATTAAATGGATAAGAAGATGTCCGGCTGTAATGTTAGCTGTGAGTCGTACAGCTAATGCCATAGGTTGAATAAATAAGCTAATAGTCTCAATAATAATTAATATAGGAATTAATGGGAGAGGAGTCCCTTGAGGTAAGAAATGGGCTAGCGAGGCTTTGGTTTTATATTGAAACCCGGTAATTACTGCTCCCGCTCATAAAGGAATTGCTATGCCAAGATTTATAGAGAGTTGGGTAGTAGGAGTGAAAGAGTGGGGTAATAATCCTAATAGGTTTGTTGAACCAATAAATAAAATTAAGGATATTAACATGAGTGTCCATGTTTGGCCCTTTTTGTTATGAATAATTATTATTTGTTTAGATGTTAGTTGAATTAATCATTGTTGGAGGGTGGTTAGTCGATTTGTAATAAGTCGGTTAGGAGTAGGAAATATTATAGTAGGAAATATAATGATTAAAATAACGATAGGAAGACCTATTATTGTTGGGGTAGCGAAAGAGGCGAATAAATTTTCGTTCATTTAGATTCTCAAGGGGTGTTTTGTTTAAAAGTCTTTAATGGTTTAGATTCAGGTATATTAGGATATATAAATTTTGAAATTTTTAATTGAAATAAAATAAATAATGTTAAAAGTATAGAGATAATTGTAATAAATCATGTTGAAGTGTCGAGTTGTGGCATTTCATTAAGGAGAGGTCTAAGCTCTCACTCTTTAACTTAAAAGGTTAATGCTGCTGTAGCTTCTTAATGAAATTAAATTATTGATGAAGATCATTTTTCAAAAATCTTTAAAGGTACAAGTTCAAGGACAATAGGCATGAAGCTGTGATTAGAGCCACAGATTTCAGAGCATTGTCCGTAATATAAGCCTGGGCGAGTTGCTAAAAGAGTAGTTTGGTTTAGTCGTCCGGGGATAGCATCAGTTTTTAAACCTAGAGAGGGAACTGCTCATGAATGAAGGACATCTTCGGATGTTACTAGAACGCGAATTGTTATTTCTATTGGCAAGACTGCGCGATTATCTACTTCAAGTAGGCGGAGATCACCAGGTTTTAATTCGGAGGTAGGGATTATATACGAATCAAAATTTAGTTCATCATAATCGGTATACTCGTAACTTCAGTATCATTGATGGCCCACTGTCTTAATGGTTAGAGTAGGGTTATTGATTTCGTCTATTATATAAAGAATTCGTAGGGAAGGTAGTGCAATTAAAACTAAAATAATAGCGGGTAAAATAGTTCAAATTGTCTCTACTGCTTGAGCATCTATTGTACTAGTGTGGGTAAGTTTGGTGGTTAATATGGCAGAAATAATATATAGAACTAGAGTGCTAATTAAAAATACAATTATTAATGCATGGTCATGAAAATTTGTTAATTCTTCTATAATAGGTGATGTGGCATCTTGTAAGCCTATTTGAAATGGATACGCCATAGAGATATACAGGAGTTTCGCCTGTAGTTTAACCTTGACAAAGTTATGTACTATTATACTAATATCTCATTGAGAAAGACATAAAGGTTATGAAGTTGGCTTGAAACCAATTTTAGGGGGTTCGATTCCTTCCTTTCTTATTATTTAGAACTAATATATGCAGGCTCCTCGAAAGTATGATAAGGTGGGGGGCACCCATATATTCATTCAATATTTGTTGTGGTTAGTTCAACTGAACACACTTCTCGTTTTGATGCAAATGCTTCCCAGATTATAAATACTATTACGATAACAGCTGTTAGTGAAATAAAAGACCCTATAGATGAGACAGTGTTTCAGGTTGTGTAAGCATCTGGATAGTCAGAGTATCGTCGGGGCATTCCAGATAGACCTAGGAAATGTTGAGGGAAAAATGTTATATTAACACCGATAAATATAATGGCGAAATGAATTTTAGCTCAAGTTGAACTGAGAGAATAACCTGTAAATAAGGGAAATCAGTGAACAAAGCCAGCGATAATTGCGAATACAGCTCCCATAGATAATACGTAATGGAAGTGGGCAACTACATAATATGTATCATGTAACACGATATCTAAGGATGAATTAGCTAGGACGATTCCAGTTAATCCGCCCACAGTAAAGAGGAAAATAAATCCTAAAGCTCATAGTATAGCAGGGGATCATTTAATATTTCCTCCGTGTAAAGTCGCTAGTCAGCTAAACACTTTTACCCCAGTAGGAATTGCAATAATTATTGTGGCGGATGTAAAGTAGGCTCGTGTATCAACATCTAAGCCGACAGTAAACATATGATGAGCTCACACAATAAAACCTAAGAATCCAATAGATATTATTGCTCAAACTATTCCTATATAACCGAAAGGCTCTTTTTTTCCTGAATAATAAGTAACTACATGTGAGATAATGCCAAAACCAGGTAAGATAAGAATATAAACTTCTGGATGACCAAAGAATCAGAATAAATGTTGATAAAGAATAGGATCGCCTCCCCCTGCAGGGTCAAAGAAAGTTGTATTTAGATTTCGATCTGTCAGTAGTATAGTAATCCCTGCTGCTAGGACTGGTAATGATAATAGGAGTAAAACAGCAGTGATTAGGACGGATCAGACAAATAAGGGAGTTTGATATTGTGATAGAGCAGGAGGTTTCATGTTAATAATTGTTGTAATAAAGTTAATTGAGCCGAGAATAGAGGATACACCTGCTAGATGTAGGGAAAAAATTGCTAGGTCAACTGAGGCACCTGCATGAGCTAAATTTCCGGCTAAAGGGGGATATACAGTTCAACCTGTACCTGCTCCAGCTTCAACAGTGGAAGAAGCTAGTAGCAGCAGGAAAGAGGGTGGGAGGAGTCAAAAACTTATATTATTTATACGGGGAAAAGCCATATCAGGAGCACCAATTATTAGTGGGACTAGTCAGTTACCAAAACCACCTATTATAATAGGCATCACTATAAAGAAAATTATGATAAAAGCATGGGCTGTTACAATAACATTATAGATTTGATCATCACCAAGTAAGGCACCTGGTTGACCAAGTTCGGCTCGGATTAAAATACTTAGGGCTGTACCAGCTATGCCGGCTCAAGCACCAAAAATTATATATAATGTTCCAATATCTTTATGATTAGTGGAAAAGAGTCAGCGAGTTATGAACATAGGTAAGGGTAAAATGGCTGAATTAAGCATTAGACTGTAAATCTAAAGATAAAGGTGTAAATCCTTTTTTTACCAAAGTCCTGTGGTGAAAAATCATATTGAATTGCAAATTCAAAGAAGCAGCTTCAATTCTGCCGGGGCTTCTCCCGCCTACTTCCGCTTTTTTCAAGGCGGGAGAAGTAGATTGAAGCCAGTTGTTTAGGGTATTTAGCTGTTAACTAAAATTTCGAGGGGTTATAGCCCTCCAATCTAGTAAGGACTTAGCTTAATAAAAGTGGTTGATTTGCATTCAATTGATGTAAGATAAAGTCTTGCAGTCCTTATATTCAGAAGTTAAGTAAAATTTACTTGCTTAGAGCTTTGAAGGCTCTTGGTCTGTGTAACCTAAACTTCTAGTTTAGTATAATGAGTAAGGGGGTCAAAGGCAGGGTTAGAGTTGAGATTATGATTAGTGGTATTATTAATGGTAATATATTTGTGTTTTGAAATTGTCATGTGAGTTTTGTATTGTTTGTTGTAGGAAATATTGTTAGAGCAGTTGAGTATGTAAGGCGTATGTAGAAGAATAAATTAAGTAATGCTAGGATTGCTATTAAGGTAGGTAAAATTACGCTATTGTTTTTTGTTAATTCTTGGATGATTATTCATTTTGGTATGAATCCTGTTAATGGAGGCAGGCCCCCTAACGATAAGAGAGTAATTAGGGATATAATTGTAATGATAGGAGTTTTGTTTCAGGTAAGAGATAAGGATAAGGTAGAGGTAGTTGAAGTGAAAATTAGTAATATGAATATTGAGGAAGTTATAAAAATATAAATAAGTAAATTTAGGAGGGAGAGGTTAGGGTTATAAATTAAAATTGTTATTATTCAACCTATATGGGCGATAGATGAATATGCTATGATTTTGCGTAATTGAGTTTGGTTGAGGCCTCCTCAGCCACCAATTATAATAGATGTTAGTGATATTAATAAGAGTAGATCTGTGTTAATCGATGAGTAGATTTGGCATAAAAGGGTTAAGGGGGCAATTTTTTGTCATGTTAATAGAATTAAGCCTGAATTTAAGGATACTCCTTGGGTTACTTCTGGGACTCAAAAGTGGAAAGGGGCTAGACCTAATTTTATTACAAGGGCAATAGTAATAAGTGTTGAGGCAGTGTAATTCTCTATATTTTTAATTGTCCATTGACCAGAGTATATTAGATTAATAATAATAGCTAATATAAGGATTATAGATGCTGTGGCTTGTGTTAGAAAGTATTTGGTTGCTGCTTCTATTGATCGGGGGGAATATTTCTTCATAAGAATTGGTACGATGGCTATTATATTTATCTCGAAGCCTAATCAAGTTATAAATCAATGTGAACTTGTTATTACAATGGATGTTCCTAGTATAATAGTTCCTAAGAGGATAATAAAAATTATAGGATTAATTAGTAGGGGAAGGTATTAACCGACATTTTCGGGGTATGGGCCCGATAGCTTAAATTAGCTTACCTTACTAGAACTTGGTGTAGAATGGTAGCACGGAGATTTTTGATTTCTCAGGGGTAGGTTCGATTCCTATAATTCTAGAAATAAGAGGGCTTAAACCTCTATGATTTACTCTATCAAAGTAACTCTTTTGTCAGACATATTTCTTATGATTGTGGAGGAATGCTTGAGGTGAAAATTGGAAATGCTACATGTCATATGCAGAGGGCTAAGGTTAGAGGGAGGAAATTTTTTCATAATAAGTGTATTAGTTGATCATATCGGAATCGAGGATATGAAGCGCGTACTCATAGAAAAGAGGAAATTAATAAGAGAGCTTTAATTATAAAATTAATTGAGTATAGCTCGGGTCAGTAGGGGTTGTGGAATGTACCTAAGAAAAGGATTACAGTTAAAATATTTATTATGATAATATTAGCGTATTCGGCTAAGAAAAATAGTGCGAATGGGCCTGCGGCGTATTCAACATTAAAGCCTGAGACTAATTCTGATTCTCCTTCTGTGAGGTCAAAGGGTGCGCGATTAGTTTCTGCTAAAGTGGAAATATATCATATTATAGCTAGTGGCCAGGATGTAAATAGTAATCATGCATGTTCTTGTGTAATAACTAGGTTTCCGAGAGAATATGAACCGCTTATTAGTAATACTGATAGGAGAATAATGGCAAGGGTCACCTCATATGAAATTGTTTGGGCTACTGCTCGTAATGCGCCAATTAGTGCATATTTTGAGTTTGAAGATCATCCGGATCATAGGATAGAGTATACAGATAAACTAGAGACTGCAAGGAGGAATAGAATACCAAGGTTTATGTTGATGAGGGGGTAAGGCATAGGAAGCGGAAGTCATATAGTTAAGGCTAATGTGAGTGCAAGGATTGGTGCGGCAATAAATATAGATACTGATGATGTTAGTGGACGTAAAGGTTCTTTAATAAAGAGTTTTACGGCGTCGGCAATAGGTTGAAGGAGGCCATATGGTCCTACAACATTAGGTCCTTTTCGTATTTGTATATATCCTAGAATTTTCCGTTCAACTAGGGTCAAGAAGGCAACTGCTAGTAGTACGGGAACAATTAGAATAAGGAGGTTAATTATAAACATGTTGTTAGAGAGAGGAATTGAACCTCTGAAAATAAAGGTTTAAGTTTTATGCAATTACCGGGCTCTGCCACTCTAACGAATCCTGGTCTAGGATAAATGTTTGTGAATAGTTATTCAGATTGAGATATATTCATCTGTTAGTCTGTAGAAGCACTCTTTGGAGTAGGCTTCATTTCTCTTGTCCTTTCGTACTGGGAGAAATTTTTAATAGATAGAAACCGACCTGGATTTCTCCGGTCTGAACTCAGATCACGTAGGACTTTAATCGTTGAACAAACGAACCTTTAATAGCTGCTACACCATTTGGATGTCCTGATCCAACATCGAGGTCGTAAACCCTATTGTCGATATGAACTCTCAAATAGGATTGCGCTGTTATCCCTAGGGTAACTTGTTTCGTTGATCAATATGATTGGATCAATAGATTATATCACTTTGACTGGTAGGTCTAAGTTAAATTGCTCGGAGGTTTTGTTATGCTCCGAGGTCACCCCAACCAAAATTTATTGTTCAGTTAAAATATTATTATTCCTGTTGGATTAAGTTAAAATTTTGTTGAACACTTTAATTTAAGCTCCATAGGGTCTTCTCGTCTTATTTTTACATTCCCGCCTCTTCACGGGAAGGTCAATTTCACTGATTAAAAGTAAGAGACAGTTAAACCCTCGTGGGGCCATTCATACAAGTCCCTAATTAAGGAACAAATGATTATGCTACCTTTGCACGGTCAGGATACCGCGGCCGTTTAACTAATGTCACTGGGCAGGCAGTGCCTCTAATACTGATAATGCTAGAGGTGATGTTTTTGGTAAACAGGCGGGGTTTATGTTTGCCGAGTTCCTTTTACTTTTTTTAATCTTTCCTTGTATACACTCCGGTGTTGGGTTAACAATATAATGATAATAAATTGTTAATTAATACTTAGGTTTATTTAATTGTTAACTATCAGTTGGGATTCGGTCTGATATACACGTGTGTATGGAGATATAAAATCTTGTTACTCATTTTAACAGTATTTCTTCTACTAATAAGTAGAATAATCCAGTGGTTGTGTTAGGAGTTTATGTTATTTTTTGAATTAAGTATAAATTTTATTGTTGAGCTTGAACGCTTTCTTAATTGGTGGCTGCTTTTAGGCCAACTATGGTTGTTAAATAAATTTACTCACTAATTAAGGTTGTAGTCTTATTCTGCAGAGCTGTACCTCTGCAGATTAACATTTAAGTTTACATTAAAATTTAGTGTTTTTTAGGTAAGCTTAAAGTTGAACTGAAATTCTTATCTGGATAACCAGCTATCACCAGGCTCGGTAGGCATATCACCACTATTCACAAATCTTCTCACTATTTTGCCACATAGATGAGTTAGCTCTATTAGTTGTTCGTGAATAGCTCGTCTGGTTTCGGGATAATTAACTGAAGTGCTCTTTGCTAAGGTTGTTCTAGTTAAGTCATTATGCAAAAGGTACAAGGGGTAATCTTTGCTGTTTTATACTTTTATTAATTTCTTTCAATCGTTCCCTTACGGTACTATCTCTATCGCGCCAGTAAAATTATTTCTATCTCCTATACTTTAATATTAGTTAAATGTTTTATTTTATTTAAATTATTTTTTTAACTTTAAGTTTATTTTATGGGCTAGTATTGGTTCAAAACGGTCACGGAGTGTGAAATCTCCTGAGTGTAAGTCAGGTGCTTTAATTAAGCTACATTTTGATTCATCCAAGCACACTTTCCAGTATGCTTACCTTGTTACGACTTATCTCTTCTAATATTGGCTAGCTGAGAATTAATTATATTTTAGCATTATATACTTGAAGAGGGTGACGGGCGGTGTGTGCGTGCTTCATGGCCTTATTCAGTCAAGCACTCTATTCTTGACTTACTACTAAATCCTCCTTTAGTCTTTAATTTCATAAAGGCTTTCGTTTAAAGTGATTATTCTATTGTTTAGAAAATGTAGCCCATTTCTTCCCACTCCATAAGCTACACCTTGACCTAACGTTTTTATGTAAAATATTTTGGCTTACTGCTATGCCTTTTAAGGGTTTGCTGAAGATGGCGGTATATAGGCGGAATTAGCAAGGAGTGGTGAGGTTTATCGGGGTGTATCGATTATAGAACAGGCTCCTCTAGATGGATATAAAGCACCGCCAAGTCCTTTGAGTTTTAAGCTATTGCTAGTAGTTCTCTGGCGAACAGTTTTGTTATTTAATTGTTTTGGTTTAGGGCTAAGCATAGTGGGGTATCTAATCCCAGTTTGGTTCTTAGCTATCGTGTATAAGATATAATAAAGTTACTTTAGTAATTTGGTTTTCTTATAACTAATGCTTTCTACAGCTTAGTTAGGTCTTAGCTTTACTTGTGATATTCTCCTTTAACACGTTTTACGCCGATGCTTATTAACTTGGGTTAATCGTATGACCGCGGTGGCTGGCACGAAATTTACCAACCCTAAATGTAGTATAACTAGGTCAAACTTTCGTTTATTAGCCTAATTTTTATCACTGCTGTTTCCCGTGGGGGCGTGGCTGAGCAAGGTGTCATAAGCTGCTCTTAAATAAGAGTGTACTTGATACCAGCTCCTTTAGATCTAAAGGATTTAAAGGGCATTCTCACAGGAGGGCGGAGACTTGCATGTGTAATTTTACTAACAGACAATAAGAAGGCTGGGACCAAACCTTTAAAATGTTTATGGGGTATAAAATACCCATCTAAGCATTTTCAGTGCTTTGCTTTATTTAAGCTACATTAAC